CCACGTAATAGTGCACCTACACGTCTTCATAGACGTTGTCTTGTTACTGGAAGACCTAGAGCTAACTATCGAGATTTTGGACTATCCGGGCACATACTTAGACAAATGGTTCATGCATGCCGGGTGCAACAAAATAAAGTTTGTAAGGATAACAATCTCGTTTCTATTTTTACCTAAAAGATTTTGTACCTAAAAAAGAATTTATAGTAAAGAAAAGATTTGTAGCTAAGCATTTATCGGAAACATTTGAAAAAATCCAAGTCTTTGTGTATACTAGATTCAAATAACTGGCATAATTCTGATTTTTCCTGATTGACAAAATCATCCATGAAAAAGAAAAAAAATAGAAAAATTTGGTTTTTTAAGGATTTCTTTTTGATATTTCAACCAATTTCTCAGAAATATCTGCGTATGGATATACAAAAGTTATGGTATAATATAAAACAAATACTTAATTCACTTCACCATCCATATTTTTTTGTAAAAAAAGGAGATAGGATGAGTAAAATATTCTTTTTCTGAAAAAAGGAGGAAAAAATGAAAAAAGAATTACTCTGTTCGTTTCTATTCGGTTTATGGAATCATTTTGTTCTATTTTTTATTATGTTTTGCTCATTTTGGTTTGAACCACGATTTTATATCGTGGAATTTGATTATTTCACGAACAATTTCGAATTGTACATTTTTTTCTATGTGTTCTATAAATTTGTGATAGAGATTTTTCTCTATTTTATAGGATGCATTTTCAAAATGTTCAAATTTCGAAATATTCATTTCGAAAACCAAATTGACCAATATGTTAAGCTCATTCACGGGCTTATGCTAGCCTATACATTAATGTCCATTAATGAAGATGAGCTAATGGAATTATTGTATAGCGGTTTTTTTGTATTTCGATTCATTTTTTTGAATTGGAAATCAAGATCTCGTATTGATTTTCAATTCAAAGTTTTTTATCGCAGGTTTTTGATTCTATTGATTATTATCCTGATTTTCAAGATAATCAAAAACTTTTTTGATAAGTGAGAAATTTGAAATAAACTCTGTAGCAAGATTTCGAGTATTTTTATATCTCTATGGGATAGAAGAAGAAAAATCGAAATGAAATCAAGAATCCAGGAAAAAAGGAAATCAAAAAAGAAGTAGAAGATAGAAAGGATTCAAAATGAATAAATTGAAACTCATAAAGAATAAAGAAAGTATTTTGTCTTTTTTCCATTCTGAATTATTGATTCTGACCTCGATACTTAAGAAATTGCGTAAGCTAAACCCAACCGATAATATGGGATTCTATCCCGTCTGAGTTCTGATAAAAAATCATCTTATATCGTATATTAGAATTCACTTTGTCTTATTTTCAAATCAAAAAAGAATACTCGTATGAAACAAGTTCAAGTTAGAAATAGCAGCTTTTCAGATAAGTTATACTATTCCGTAATAGTACGTACATGTTTTCAAAAAGACAATTATGATTCTTTGATTCGTTTTTTTATTTTATGTTCATACAGCGATTTATATATATATATATATAACCTAGATCAAGAATATAACCCTTATTTTGTATGTAATAAAAAGGGAGGACTTATATGGCACTAATATATAGTCCAGTGTACATAGTCAACCAAATCGACGAACGTACGTTCCAGGCCTCCTTGTCCGGGACTGATTGGATAGTGAAATGCTATCTATCTCATGAGCTGTTTCGTGAGAATATCCGGCCCTTGGTGGGGGATCTGGTAATATTGGAATACAACTCTGGTCTTAGACGCATAAAAAGAAGAGTCCATTATATCATTGAAGTGATATAATAAAGATTTTTCTAAGATGAAACAAGATAAATTCAAAAAGATGATTACAAGTGGAGAGCGAATGGAAGAGAAACGAGAAAATATCGAGAAAGAATTACTTGAAGAAGAACTAGATCTAGAGGAACTGAATAAAATGAATGAAGATAAACTCGATTCAGATGAAGATGCTAATCAAAATTCAAAAAAATCAAAAAAATCAACAGAATCTAAGGAATCAGAAGAATCAACAGAATCTAAGGAATCAGAAGAATCAACAGAATCTAAGGAATCAGAAGAATCAACAGAATCTAAGGAATCAGAAGAATCAACAGAATCAACAGAATCTGAAGAAGATATACCTTACATGGATAAGGTCGATTCTTATCAAAGAAAAAAAGGTTTAACATTCCAGAATGTACCACATGGAATGTTTGGCTCTTCTAGAAAACTATTGTGTTTCTGGAGGAGCTCGTATGCAAGAAGGAAGTTTCAGCTTAATGCAGATGGGTAAAATATCTTCGACTTTATTGAATTTTCAATTCCATGAAAACTTATTTTTAGTATCACTTCTGACATCACCTACAACAGGTGGTGTCACAGCCAGTTTTGGAATGCTTAGCGATATAATTATTGGTGAACCAGATGTAACCATTGCATTTGCAAGTAAAAGAGTGATTGAAGAAGTAATGAAGATCGAAGTACCCGAGGGTGTACAGGAAGCTGAATACTTATTGGAAAAGGACTCATTGGATTCAATTGTACCGCGTAATCTTTTAAATTGATAAAAGACCTAATTACTTGAATAGAAAAGAATATGCTATTCAAGTAATTTGGATATTTTATGGCGATTCACTAGATTTATGGGAATTACTATAAAATATGTGACAATCACGATACAATAAGAATTGAAAGAGTTTACGATTTTGATTTTTTTCCAGATTCAGAAGAATCAACAGAATCTGATAAATAATCTATTTTGTTTTTAGGAATCTATTTTATCCATCAAGACATGTTGATATTCAGTAAAATATTTGAATAATACTTGAATATGGTTATGATCAAAAAATTTCTCACAGAATTTAATAATTTTTTAATTAACAAAATTGAAAAATTTATTTGGAATTGGACGTTCCATCTAATAAAAATATTAAATTTATTTAATAATTTTGTTATAATCTTTGGAATTATTCATCTTTTTCTATATCTATTACAAATTTGTAATAGAGGTTCTTCTGTATTTTATAGGATCTATTTTGAAAATGAAAAAATTTCGAAATACTGAATTGAAAGAAAATATAAAACAATATGCTACGATATTTCACGGGCTTATTCTAGCCTTTACATTATTCACATTAACAATTATAAATGAATAAAGATACAATCTGAGATTCGATTCAATCAAATTTTGAGTTTCATTTGAAAAAAAAAAATTAATAAATGGAAAAAAAAGCTTGACTTTTTTTAATAAAAAAAGTATAATATATGATGAAGCGACTCAGCTTCAACTTTCAATCAAATAAGATCTATTGTCGATCTTACTTTTTTGATCCTTTAATTCAGTTTTAATTTCTATGTTATAAAATGAGATTCTCATAAAAAATAAGAATGGAAATCAAAAAAGAATATTCGTATGAAAAATAGTCGTGTGAAACTGGAAAGTTTCAAAAAATTGATTACAAATCGTGAACAAATGAAAGAAAATGGCAAAAATCTCGAGAAAGAATTACTCCAGTTACTTGAAAAAGAATATGAATGGGGGTTAACTTTTTGGATTTTTTAAGACAGGTTTTTTTGATTATGAGCTAGAACAACCCCAATCGAATTCCATAAAATGGGTTGGGCTTGACAATCAAACAATATTATGATAAAATAATTTAATATCAAATTTATGTTAGTTTTAAATATACAAAATGGGGCGTCGCCAAGCGGTAAGGCAACGGGTTTTGGTCCCGTTATTGCGAAGGTTCGAATCCTTCCGTCCCAACTTTCTTTTATGAAACGAAAGATTGGATTACATTTTTTTCATATATATATAATATTTTATGATATTTTATGAAACGAAAGATTGGATTACATTTTTTTCATATATATATAAATATAATATAAAGAAAAATCTCTTAAAGCGGATTTTCAATTCTAAAATGAAATTCATTCTAAGAATTTGTTTTATCTCAACGAAATAAAATATAAAATCTTAGTAAAATACCATACTCATTCTTTTTTCCAAATCAGAAAGATTTGTTTCATTTATCAAACATAATATTTTGTATTGAAAATTCTTGAGCTTTTTTTTTTATTTTTAAGAAAGAAAATTTGTATTTTTTTATATTTATGAAATAAAAAAAAATATGTTACTATGATTTTTATAGTATATATTTTAGGATATATTTTATTTGATTTTCTACCAGCAATAATCTTTTTAATTTAATAACTAAAAAGGAATTTTCGATTACAATTAAGTGAAAACAATCATTATTTTCTTAATGAAATAAAAATTCAAAAAAAAAAAAAAGAAAGATTAGAGGAATTAAATGTCTATAGAAAAAAGAGCCAGCCTCAACTTTCAATCAAAAAAATCTATATACAAAAAATATATATGATGATACATTTTATTTTTTTTTAGTATCTTACTTAACTTTAGTCGATCTTATTTTTTTGATCCTTTAATTCAGTTTTAATTTCTATTTATAAAATGAAATTCTCATAAAAAAAAATAATCCAAACGGAGAAATTTGTATGTCTCGTTATCGAGGACCTCGTTTAAAAAAAATACGTCGTCTACGAACTTTACCAGGACTAGTTACCAAATCAAAATATCTTAAAAATAGAAAAGAAAGAAAAAAAATTCCTTTTAGGAAAAGAAATAAGGAATATCGCGTTCGTTTAGTAGAAAAACAGAAATTACGTTTTAATTATGGTTTGACAGAACGACAATTAGTTAGATATATGCATATCGCTGGAAAAAGCAAAGGATCAACAGGTCTGGTTTTGTTACAACTACTTGAAATGCGTTTGGATAACATCGTTTTTCGTTTGAATATGGCTTCAACCATTCCTGGAGCCAGACAATTGGTGAACCATAGACATATTTTAGTTAATGGTCATATAGTTGATATACCCAGTTATCGTTGTAAACCCAGAGATATTATTACTACAAAGAATCACGAAAGATTTTTTGAAAAGGTTAAAATTCTAAATCCTAAAGAGTCAAAACATTTAAGTATTACAAAAGACTATAAAGTAAGAAACTTTCAAGGACAAGTAAAGAAAATAATAGATAGGTCAGGGGTCTTATTGGACATAAAGGAATCCTTAGTGGTAGAATATTATTCTCGTCAGATTTGAATCCAAGCAAATAAGAGTTCATAGAATTTTTACTTTTTCGCCGAATTCAAACTAAATAAATTGAATCCTTAATTCCTATTTTTGAATTCATGTATCACAAATGGATACACATCAACATCTATGAGAATTTCCAGTAGACTTTTTTGTTTTTTATAAAGTTTATAGATATGAAGTTTTTAGATATTAAAGTCAATAAAGTGGTATCTAAAAACTTCTATCTATTATCTATGATTGGATTTGAATCAAAGACTGTTATCGTATGAAAGCAATATTCTAACCCCTGAGTTAAGTAGGTAATTCAAAACCAAAAACGGTAATCTCACTCATACGGTGAATAGCACATTCCTTAGTTCTTTTCATTCTCCAAAAAAAAATAAGTTTTTCAAATTATTTCTTTTTTTTTTTAGTTCGCGAGGTAGAAAATGGGGATAGTAGAGGAAAAATCCAAGGTTTAAAAAAGAAAAAAAGGCAAAAAGTGACTCTAGAATCAACACTAAAGAAACCTACGGAATCAAAAAAATCGAAATTCAATTATTGTAGAAAGGTAAAAAAACAAAGAAATTGAAATATAGAAATATACGAATATGAAATTCAAATCAAGGCACCCATTCTATGACAGATCTTAATTTACCTTCTATTTTTGTACCTTTAATAGGCCTCGTATTTCCGGCATTTTCAATTATTTTTTTATTTTTTTATGTGCAAAAAAATAATATTTTATAAATCCTAGATTTACAAACAAAGTATAGTTAGTTTAAGGTGGATCAGCGAATATTTTGAATAACCAATTACTCTAGACAATGTAGAGTAATTGGGAGTTATTGAATAGTGCTAATATCTAATCTATCTAATCAATTACTCTAAGTGCTAGTTTATAAGAGTTCCTTGGGGGGTGAAGAAAAATAATGGGTTATTTTCTCAATTCCAATCGAATGCAACTGGATCTAGTATGAATTGGCGATCAAAAGATATATGGATAGAATTTCTAAGGGGGTCTCGAAAAACAAGTAATTTTTTATGGTCTTTTATCGTTTTTTTAGGTTCACTAGGATTCTTAGTGGTTGGAACTTCCAGTTATCTTGGTAGAAATATTATATACGTATTTCCATCTCAGAAAATACTTTTTTTTCAACAAGGAATCATAATGTCTTTCTACGGGATGGCAGGTCTGTTTATGAGTTCCTATTTGTGGTGCACAATTTTTTGGAATGTAGGGAGTGGTTATGACCAATTTGATAGAAAAAAAGGAATTGTGTGTATTTTTCGTTGGGGATTTCCTGGATTAAATCGTCGCATCTTTCTTCGCTTCCTTATGAAAGATATCCAATCAATTAGAATTGAGGATAAAGAGGGCATTTATGCTCGTCGTGTACTTTATATGGAAATAAAGGGTCAAGGGTCCATTCCCTTGACTCATACGTATGATAATTTTTTGACGCCGCGTGAAATTGAACAAAAAGCTGTCGAATTGGCCTATTTCTTGTGTGTACCAATTGAAGTATTTTGAAATAAATTGAATGAAGAATCAAAATTTTATCAGGAAGAAAAGAGAAGGAATTCGTGAATTCCATTTTGAATCCAATTCAAGTCTTTTCGAAATGTTCATTCGAACAAAATAAATATATTAATTCGATTTTCTTTTCCCTTCGATTGATATGTGAATAAAATACACTATAGAAAAAACAAAAAAAAAGAATATATATGAAAGAAGATATAGTTATATCATATGAGAATAGTTATATGATATAAAATTACTATAAATGTTACTTTAATAAATTAGAGTAATCTATTCTAATTAATAATAAATTAAGAAAAGAATTAATTTTTGGTATACTATTTTTTTATATGGCAAATAAATATATCTCGTATACGTATATATATATATGTGGGTTCCAACTCCATTCTGGTATACTAGAAAAAAGGAGAAGTAATAAATTAATATAAATTTAAAGTAGAGATTTATACGGACATAAATCTCGTAATCAATCCTGCCTTTTTTTGAGGTACAGGATTTGGAATTGATATTTTCTTTTTATGAGTTTTGGTTATAAAGTACGGTGAAGGACTTTGAATATAGTAAAAAAAAAAAAAGAACCTTTATCCTAATTTCTAGACTCTTTCTATAAGAATCTAACAACTAAATTAGTATACAAAGAGAATAGGAATCGATCTGTAGATTTAATACCCTGCTTGTTAGAAAAGTCGTGTTTCATTCAAAAAATAAATGAAATAAATATCATTTAGACTCATTTATTTAGAGTCATTGAATAAAGGAGGTTTATTAACTAGTTTTTTTACAAATAAAAAATGAAAAAAAAGAAAACATCGTCTTCTTTCCCATATTTTGTATCTATAGCATTTTTGCCCTGGTCAGTCTTTCTTTCATTTCAAGAATGTTTGGAACTTTGGATTAGTAATTGGTGGAATACCAGTCAATCCGAAACTCTCTTGAATTATATTCAAGAGAAATATGTTTTAGAAAGATTCATAGAATTCGAACAGCTTTTTTTTTTAGAGGAAATGAAAAAAGAGTACTCGGAAACATATATAAAAAAACCCAGTATAGAAATACACAAGGAAACGATAAAATTAGTTAGTACATACAATGAATATAATCTTTATATCCTTTTGCATTTCTCAACAAATCTAATCTGTTTCAGTATTTTAAGTGGTTATTTTTTTCTGAGTAATGAGGAACTTATGATTCTTAATTCATGGGCTCAGGAATTCCTATATAACTTAAGTGACACAACAAAAGCTTTCTCAATTATTTTAGTTACTGATTTAGGAATTGGATTTCATTCAACTCATAATTGGGAACTCCTAATTGGTTCGGTCTACAACGATTTTGGGTTAGCATATAAGGATCAGATTATATCTGGTCTTGTTTCTATTTTTCCAGTTATTTTAGATGCAATTGTGAAATATTGGATCTTCAATTATTTAAATCGTGTATCTCCTTCGCTTGTAGTAATTTATCATTCAATGAATGAATAAAAAACGAATTTGATCTTCTTAATATCAATTCAATCAGGATTCTTTTTCTTTATAAAACGAATGAATCATTTTTTAGTGACTTTTTTCTATTTTTACCTGTTCAACGTATTAGTCCTATATTGTCAAAAAACTATTTCATAAAAACTATTTCAGTACAATGATAACAGATTCTTTATAGGAAACTAGACTAGTTTTCTATCTAACTTATTGTAGAATTTCTAGAATTTATAATTGGACATGCAAAATAGAAATCCTTTTTATTGGATAAAAAAACAAATGACTCGATCCATGTATGTTTATGTATCAATCATGATATATGTACTAAGTCGAGTATCTATTTCAAATGCATATCCCATTTTTGCGCAACAGGGTTATGAGAATCCGCGAGAAACAACTGGACGCATTGTATGTGCCAATTGTCATTTAGCTAATAAGCCTGTGGAGATTGAAGTTCCGCAAGCTGTGTTTCCTGATACTGTATTTGAAGCCATTGTTCGAATTCCTTATGATATGCAATTGAAACAAGTTCTTGCTAATGGTAAAAAAGGGGGTTTGAATGTGGGTGCTGTTCTTATTTTACCCGAGGGATTTGAGCTAGCTCCAACCGATCGTATTTCTCCTGAGTTGAAAGAAAAGATAGGAAATTTGTCTTTTCAGAGTTATCGTCCGAATAAAAAAAATATTCTTGTTATAGGTCCTGTTCCTGGTCAGAAATATAGTGAAATTGTGTTTCCCATTCTTTCTCCTGACCCTTCGACGAAGAAAGACATTCACTTCTTAAAATATCCCTTATATGTAGGTGGGAACAGAGGAAGGGGTCAGATTTATCCTGATGGTAGAAAGAGTAACAATACAGTCTATAATGCTACATCAGCGGGTATAGTAAGCAAAATAGTACGTAAAGAGAAAGGTGGATATGAAATAACCGTAGTTGATGCGTTAGATGGACATTCATCGGTTGATGTTATACCTCCAGGGCCAGAGCTTCTTGTTTCAGAAGGTGAATCCATCAAGCTTGATCAACCATTAACAAGTAATCCTAATGTAGGAGGTTTTGGTCAGGGAGATGCGGAAATAGTTCTTCAAGATCCATTACGCATCCAAGGCCTTTTGTTCTTCTTCACATTCGTTATTTTGGCACAAGTGTTTTTAGTTCTGAAAAAGAAACAGTTTGAGAAAGTTCAATTATATGAAATGAATTTCTAAGTCTATAAATTAATACCAAGTTAATCAATTTCTTGGCAATCGATAAAATAAAATTATGTATTATTCAAAAATCCTGTAAATCCTTTTGCTCTTTTTTTTTAGAATTTATATTGTTTTGCAGGACAGATTTTTCTCTTTTATTGCATATTTGAGTAATACTCAATAAATATATAAATATTGAAAATAGAAAAAAGCAGTAAAGGTGGGAAAAATGAAAAAAATACTTTGGGGATTACTTTCTAATCTTCTATTTAATCGACACAAGAAAAAAGATTTTGCAGTCTTTTCTTGTGTCGTCTTGTATTGAAATGAAATAAGAATTCTTTTTTTCTTTTTCTGGTTGAATTTATTGAAACTTTTTAGTTTCGGTTCAGACAAAGTAGTGAACAAACAAAGGTAAAAAGGATTTCTATCGGGAAGGAATTGATTGACCAAATAGAACTTATTCACTTGTTCAATTAAGTTCAACTTTGAATTTCGAGAAAAAAAAGATTTTGACTGTTTCATAGAGTTAATAGAATATTTTGATTTCTCAAAAAATCGAAATATTTTCTTTTTTCTTCTTTTGTAAGAGTGAATATTATAAGGTGAAGAGTAAAGACTATGAATCAACTAATAAATTCAACTTAAAAAAGATGCTTAAAAAAAAAAGATATAGAATGGTT